ACGAATCGTACGGAAATGTAACTCGGTATTCAAACAACTATTCAGAGTTCCTAGAGCTCCTTGTACGGCTTGTTGGAAAACCCGTTGTCGGACCTGATTCATCGCTCTTTGTTTTTCAAAATAAAGGGTTTCATTTTTAGACTTTTCTAATTGTTCCAAACTCATAGAAGTAGCATTAATCAAATTTGCTTTTTCTCGTTCTATCTCAGAGTATCCATTCATCCGATACTCATCTGCTTCTAGTTCGACTTTCTGTAATCGAAGCCGAGCTTTTTCGAGTTGTTCAAGGGTCCCTCTACGCAATTCTTCCGAATTTCGAATAGTACTTAAGATCCTCTGTTTTCGATTATCTAATAAATCTTTTAATGAAAGTAGATTATCTTGCTATTAAGTTTACAACTTTTATGATCTCTTCCCGAACCAAACATGAATCTTTCGATTCATTTGGCTCTCACGCTCCTTTTTTCTTTTTTGCTATGTATTATGGTTATTTCCATATATTTTTTTTTATGTAATGAGCCTATCCTCTATCCTTTTTTCTCTTTGTATTTTAATATACCAAAACGTATATAAGACTAGATAAATATTAAGAGGACTCTTCCGACTAGATAAAAATCTATCATGGTCAGCAAAGTTGTTTCTTTATTTGTGTTTGCTCTGTTAGTTAACAATTTCATTAAGAAAAACGAAGTAAATAAATGGAAAATGAAAATTGCTAGAATTTTTTTTCTTTCCTTAAATCCAAAAAATTTCTCTTTTTTTTATACACAGGTCGTCGATTCGGCATTGGAAAAAGGGCAGGGTGCCCTTCTAGTAAATAGTTCAAACCATTTTATCGATATGAGTGTTCTATATCAGATAAATTCTACACTAGCTATTTCCCATTTAAAGCATTTGGATACTAATAAAGCATTTCGATACTAATATAGTTGTAGAAAGAGTACCCCTTTTTGCCTGGACTTCAAGCAGTTTAGCTTTAACCGTGTTAATGGTCTCACATTATTGGTCTATAGAGAATCAAAGTAAATTTACCAATGAGTCGCGAAATGCTATGGTTCTTCCATATGATTTCTGAAGTTATTCAGAAGTAATTCGTGGAGATCGTGCACCTTTTCTTATTTATCCCAAAACAAAAATACTAAAAAATATTCTAAAGTGCAGCCGGATAGATCCAATCTATTCTTGAAATAGACAACTCGCACACACTCCCTTTCCAAAAAAAATCAATACGCCAACCACTACAGTTAGATTTATTAGATTTGTTGCTAAAATATCGGTATTAAGCCCGAAACTCCCAGCGAATGGCCAGTGAGCTAAAAAAACAAAAGAATGGGTTACATTTTTCATATGCTCTCCTCTTATAGATAGGACGAACAAAGAAGAAAGTTTTTCGATCACTTACTTCGCTCGCCCTTTTTTTATCGGTTTTTTTAATGCAATTTTTTTAATGCAAATAGATTCAATCTAATAATTTCTTTTAGATTAAGTCTTAGGTCTCGTTTGACCTGTGAAAGATCTCCTTTGTTAAAATGTTCCAAAAATTCCTAAAATAAAAGGAAAAAGACTTTCCACTATCCTAAACTAAGGACGGGAAGGAAGAGGGCGAGCATATCTTCTACCTAAATTGATCATGCTCAAATCAACCCTTCCCGGGGTATTGTCTGTCCCGATAAATAAAAGTATTGATATACTTTGAATTACAGAAGCAAATACCAATTTACTAAAAAAAGAAAGAAGTATCTAATCTAAAGGACTTATTTTCTTTTTTAGGATTAAACAAAAGGGTTCGCAAATAAAAGCGCTAGTGCCACAACCAGTCCATAAATTGTTAAAGCTTCCATAAAAGCTAGACTAAGCAATAAAGTACCTCGTATTTTCCCTTCTGCTTCTGGCTGTCTCGCAATACCTTCTACAGCTTGTCCTGCAGCAGTACCTTGACCAACTCCCGGCCCAATAGAAGCAAGCCCTACAGCCAATCCAGCAGCAATAACGGAAGCAGCAGCAATTAGTGGATTCATGGTGAGTTCCTCGTGTCAAAAAAAAAAAGAAATGGTTAAGGATACAATCAACCAAGAAATTATTACTTTTAACTTCTAAGCTCTATTGGATAGAAGTAACTAAAAAGTACAAATTGAAATGATAATCTAAATCGTCCGAACTACTTTGAGATCTCGTTTTTAGTTTCTAATCATTAGAGGTTTGTGTAAATCCATATGCTTTTCATTATTCTATTTTTCTTTCTTTCCAACCAACCACCCTTTCATTCCATCTTTTTTTACTCTTCGATATCCTTGAGTTCCCATTTTTTCCCTTCATCTAATCGATAATAAAAGACGAAATACAGGAAGAACCCTATTGAAATCGAACTAATCCAAATCCAATAAGAATCAAGATATACAATTGATAACAATATATCGGATTAGATAATGAATCTAATTTAACTTAGAAATAAAAAAAATCCTATATACATTTGTTTCTTCTATTTTGTTTGCATATTTTCTTATTTTCTATTGAATCCAATTCCAAAATCATTCCTTAGAAAGCCGCACAAAAGATGACTGTCTTATAGACATTAAGGATATAGATCTAACCGGATTTGGATTTCGCCCCCCTCTGAATGCATATAGAATTTAACAATTCTGTAATATAGTCTATTCTCTCTCCTACAATTCTAGGTTATCTATTCATACGCATTTCGAACTAGTTAGTTTTCTAACCAGGAGGATTATCTGCAACCACGCATGAATTGGGCTAAGCTAAAAGCTAAAAAAAAAGACTATTTCGAAAATTAGTCAATTCAATGATGACCTTCCATGGATTCACCTATATAGGCTGCGGCTAACGTTGCAAAAATAAGAGCTTGAATACCGCTTGTAAATAATCCAAGAAACATGACCGGTATAGGGACTACTAAGGGGACTAAAGAAACAAGAACAACAACGACTAATTCATCCGCCAATATATTTCCGAAAAGTCGAAAACTAAGCGATAATGGTTTTGTGAAATCTTCTAGGATGTTAATTGGTAAAAGGATTGGGGTTGGTTTAATATATTTCTCGAAATAACTCAATCCTTTTTTGCTAAGACCCGCATAAAAATATGCCGCTGATGTGAGTAAAGCTAAAGCAACAGTAGTATTTATATCATTCGTGGGCGCCGCTAATTCCCCATGGGGTAACTCTATAATTTTCCAAGGTAAAAGAGCACCCGACCAATTCGAAACAAAAATAAAAAGGAACATAGTTCCAATAAAGGGAACCCAGGGACCATATTCTTCTCCAATCTGAGTTTTGCTCAAATCTCGAATAAACTCAAGGACATATTCGAAGAAATTCTGACCGTCGGTTGGGATGGTTTGTGGATTCCGAACAGCTATGATAACTGAACCTAGCAAGATAGTAATTACGACCCAAGAAGTGATGAGTACTTGGGCATGAATTTGGAAACCTCCTATTTGCCAATAGAAGTGTTGGCCTACTTCTACGCCTGATATATCATACAACCCCTTGAGTGTTTTAATGGAACATGGTGTAATATTCATATTGTCCTCTGATAAATATTGAACTTCAAAAAAGGAATTCTTTTGATTCAACCATCTCTTTCTCAACTCAGCAACTTGAAGTATTAATCTTATATTTAGGATACCAAGAAATCGCATCAAATGATAATATATATCAATACCCTCTAATATATATCAATATTCCCCTTCTTTTATCTATGCAAAAAAAATAGTAACTGATCCCATAAATCTATGTAGTTGCTTAAGAATTCACTATTCTTCTTAATCTTAATCAATGATTTCTTATATAGAGAGAACGACCCTCACAAATTGCAAATACTAATTTGTTAAGAATTAATCGAATTGAAGTCATAGTGTCATCGTTGGCAGGAATCGATATATTCGCGAGATCTGGGTCACAATTTGTATCGACTAAAGAAATAGTAGGAATCCCCAAAATGGCGCATTCCCGAAGAGCTATATACTCTTTTTGCTGATCAAGGACAATCACAATGTCAGGCAACCTCGTCATATATTTAATCCCGCCGAGATATCTTTGCAAGGTAGATAATTTTCTCTTTAAGATTGCCACATCTCTTTTTGGGAGATGGTTGAATTTTCCCATTTTTTCTTCCGCTCTTAAGTCTCTAAATTGAGAAAGTCTAGTTTTGGTAATCGACCAATTCGTTAACATACCACTGAACCACTTTTTATTAACATAATGACAACGAGACCTTATTGCAGCTGATGCTACTAAATCCGCTGCTCTTTTTTTGGTACCAACAATTAAGAAGCTTTTTCCCTGACTTGCTGCATCAAAAACTAAATCACAAGCTTCTGATAAAAAACGAGCCGTTCTAGCGAGATTTGTAATATGAGTACCTTTACGCTTTGCCGAGATGTAAGGGGCCATTTTAGGATTCCATTTCTTAATACCATGACCAAAATGAACTCCCGCTTCTATCATCTCTTTCAAATTGATGTTCCAATATCTTCTTGTCATTTTTTCCACACTTCCTTTTTTTTTTCTTTTTTTCGTCTTACCATTACGGAATTGATTTCTTTTTGAAGATTAAGAAAGAGCCGAAATATCTTGAAATAAATAATAATTGTTCTGATGGAACCTTCTACTCAGAATTGGCCATTGATACATCATATAAATACAGTCTTAATAAATTAACTGACTTCTTTTATTTAGTAAAATATGAAAATACAAAATATAAAGTCAGACCTGTTAGCATTCTAAAGTTAAAAGTCTAGTTTCAATTAAACTAAAAAAATCTGCTTTATATGCTTTATATATCCTTAAATCGTATAAATGGGAGTAAATGGGGGTTCTGATGTCTCATAGAAATTGTTTGTTACGTCAGAATCAGAAGAAACTAATTCTGTATGGAGAAACAAAATATCTCTCATTTCCGACGTGAATAGATTTTTTTTTTGAATTTCGAAATAAAGGTTCTTGTCTTGTGGGAAACGATGCACAAATTTTTGGAATCCGGTACCAACAGGTATAATTCCCCCCAGAACTACGTTTTCTTTCAGGCCTTTCAACCAATCAATACGACCTCGTAGGGCGGCTTTTGCTAAAACTCGAGCAGTTTCTTGAAAACTTGCTTCAGATATGAAACTTTGGGTATTCAGGGAAGCCCTTGTTATTCCCAATAAGATTGCGCGATAATAGATCGATTCATCCAAAGCTCGCCCTGCTCGTTCTGCTCGCAATAGTCCTATTAATTCCCCAGGTAAAAAAACATTAGACATTCCATCTTCGGAAACCCGTACTTTTGATGTTACTTGGCGTATAATAATCTCTATATGTCTATTATGGATCTGTACCCCTTGGGATCGATAAACCTTTTGGATCTTATTAACCAAAGAGATACGACTTTGGGCAATGGTTAGCTCAGCTCCAATCAAGAATCCCCAGGGAACCCCAAGAATTCTTGGTATACGCTCATTCCAATCCTCAATTCTCCTTTCGAGATTCGGCGATAGTGAATCAATTGAACGCGCTTCGAATATTTGTTCTACTTTTGGAAGACCTTGCGTTATATCACTAGATCTCGATTTTTCATATATAAAGGTAACTAACCTATCTCCTTTGTAAAGGATTTTTCCATAATGACCATGAACAGTTGCTCCTATAGTGGCCAAATAAGGCTTAGCCGCTCTTATAACAAAGGAGTCCATATTAACAATGAAAATTTGACCAGATTTTTTTATGTGCGATTTAAATAGACATACATTTTCGCAAATAAATTGTCCAAGGTGAATTATTGCCAATGTCTTCTCCCATGAGTCATGATGGAGAAAGTGCCAATTCAAATGGAATGGATCCAACATGATGTTACTGTCGAAATTCGACATCCTTTTATTTTCATCTATTAAAGAGTATTTAAACTTAAGCCCTTGAAGTACTTGGAAGGTTTGTTTCAAATTGTCAAGGAACAAGTATTTTTTTAACAAGATCTGATTATGTGTTAATAAATAGTAAGATGAAGAAAAATTTGATATACTAGGTACAATAGCGCCTAAGAGCCCAAAAATATCTCGAATAAGAATTCTAGGATTCGATTCTTTTACCGCATTGGGATATTTTGAATTCTTGAATAAACCAATTCGAGAACAGTTGGATGCCGACAAAATCATCAAAGATGGGTATTCTTTATTTCGATTCAACAAGGTGCCAATAGCTTCTTGATGTTGGCTAAGTGATTGAATCTTCGCCTTGGAATAAAAGGAATTGGTATTGTTGCGATCTAACCTATTATTGGGAATCGGTTCTGCACTTGTCCTATCATACCTTCTTCTTGTATATGAAATAGGGGACTTGACTAACTCAATTCTTAGGAAATCGCGAATCAGATCATTTGTTCTTAACTCAACAAGGGAAGCACGAGCCCCCTCTTTTTCTTCTTGTTCCCAATTGACTACCAAGCAAGTTCGAACGAATTGACTATTCGTGTGATAAATTCTTTGAGTTAACTTGCTATTTTCATGAGAAATAAAATTGACAAGTCGAAGTTGGAGATTATCCTCTTCTTGCAGGAGATCTTGCGGGAAAAGTCTTGCTAGATTTCTCCCTTCGTCCATTTCATATGCGACTGCAGGTCGAACTGAAACAAAATACTTTTCCTTGCTTTTGATAATTTTTTTCCGTTGAACATAAACCCAATTTTTTCTTTTTTTTAAGTCCTTAGAATCTTTTTTTTCTCTTTCTGGTGGTATCAAATTGGCGCCTAATATCTTATCTGCCTCTTCAGGAAAATGAATATTTCCGGAAAAGATTTTTAGTTCCGTATGGCTTTTTTTTCTCTTAACTCGGACCAATCCACCTAGTCGACTTCTTGTATTTTTTGTGAGTTGTGTATCCACTCCAATAATACTATTGTCAAGTACCTTTAGGGATGAGGATCTCGGCAAGATATGCAGTTCTTGAAGAATGAAAAAAAACCGATCTACTTCTTTTTGGTATTTTAGACTAAATTCTTTTGTTCCTCGATGCTCAATAAAACCCTCTTTTTTTAAGATAGAATCTTCCTCTGCGCTCCCATATTCGTCCTCTGAATCTTCTTCTGAGTCTTCTTCTAAAGCCCCATATTCGTTCTCTGAGCCATCTTCACGGCTCCCATATTCTTCTTCCTTTAGAGTTCCATATTGGTCCTCTCGAGTTTTATATTTGTTTTCTGGGTTCCCGTATTCTTCTTCTGAGTCTTTCTCTAGAGTCCTATATTCGTCCTCTAGGATCCCGTATTCATCTTCTAGGGTTTCATATTCGTCTTCTAGAGTCCTATATTCGTTCTCTAGGGTTTCATATTTGTCTTCTAGAGTCCTATATTCGTTCTCTGGGCTCTCATATTCGTCCTCTGAGTCTTCCTCTAGAGTCCTATACTCTTCCTCTCGGGTCCGATATTCTTCCTCTAGGGTCCTATATCGAAATTTAACAATTCCTGAACCCCTTTTATCTTTTCTGTATCCTGGATCGTCAAAATAAGCAAAAATAGTATTTCTACGTAAAACACCCATAAAGGGTATTTCAATCGAAATCCCCAAACAGGATATTAGCTCTTTTTCTTGTTCTTGATGATATTGTAATGGAATGACGAACCTATTTCTTCGCTTTTTCGCCAATAAATCCGAATTATCTTGAAGAATAGAAGGATAGACAAAATTCCAATGATTGTTGGACACGATTCGATCCGGCGTTAAATAATCAAAAATTTCCTTATCTTTTTTACCAAAAGTATCCAACAGTCTATGGCTTACTTGATCATTAGCCATTGAGAGGTCAAAGATAGATCTTCCGTCAAGAGAAAAAGAATAAGTATTCATTTGATCTTGATCCTTGTGCAGCGAAAAGGATGCTATACTGGATCTGCACATACTTACTGACAATATCCATAAATGGCTTGTTTTTGGTAATCGACGAAGATTACCATATTGATATTCGGGCGCATGGTAAACATCAGTACTCCAGTGCATTTCCCCGTCTGATTCGGAATAAATATGCTTTTGTACCTTTTCTTTAAAATGCAAAGTGGATGTTCCGGCACGAATTTCCGCAATTACTTGTTCGGATTCTACATATTGATCATTTTGCACTAGAATCAAGCTTTTTAACGGAATATTCACACTATGTAGAATATCCTGACTCTGAATAGTTACACGCAAGTCTATATAGCAGAGAAAAGCAGGCTGCCCATGACGGGTACGCGTGGGGTGAACCAAATTCTCATTGAATTGGATTTTTCCATTCGAGGGGGATCGTACAAGATCGGCAGTACCCCCTGTGAATACTCCACCAGTATGAAAAGTTCTTAATGTTAGTTGAGTCCCCGGCTCCCCAATTGATTGACCCGCAATAATACCTACAGCTTCCCCCAATTCGACCAGATCGCCATGAGTGGGACTCCGCCCATAACATAATTGACAGATCCAAGATGTGCTCCGGCAAGTAAAAGGGGTTCTAATATATATTGGTTGTGCCCAAAACGGTTGTGCTCGAAAGGCAGTTATGAATCGATTGACTAATCCAATTCCAATATCTTGATTTCGAGCAGCAATGCACCGTGAACCGATATATATATCGTCTGCTAATACACGACCAATTAGTGTTTGGACAAAAAGTTTTTCTGTTATCCCATTTTGAGGACTCACAGAAATACCTCGGATAGTACCACAATCTCTTCTACGCACAATAATATGTTGAACTACTTCAACAAGTCTGCGTGTAAGATATCCAGCATCTGCTGTTCGTACAGCAGTATCTACAACTCCTTTGCGGGCTCCGTAGCAGGAAATTATATATTCTGTCAAAGAAAGTCCCTCACGTAAATTGCTTTGAATAGGTAAATCAATCATTTGTCCTTGAGGATCCGCCATTAACCCTCTCATCCCTACTAATTGGTGTACCTGAGATGCATTTCCTCTGGCTCCTGAAAAAGACATTAGATAGACTGGATTAGAAGGATCCGTTAGCCGAAAATTCGAATTCATTTCTTGTTTCAAATATTCACTTGTAGCATACCATATTTCAACGGATTGGCGTAATTTTTCTACTGCGTGTACAGCCCCATAATAATAGTGTTTCTCCAAAAGAAAACTCTGTTGTTCCGCATCTTGGACTAACCATCCTTTAGAGGGTATTGTTAAAAGATCCTCGATTCCTAAAGAAATCGATGTAGTAGTGGCTTGATGGAAGCCCAGAGCCTTTAGTTGATCCAGTATATGGGATGTATATCCCATTCCGAAATGATCTATTAATCTGCTAATAAGTCGTTTCATAGCAGTTCCGTCTATCTCTTTATTATGAAAGACCAGGTTGGCCCGTTCCGTCATACATAAGTACCCCCTTTTTTTACTGAGTAGGATTCGACAATTGCTGAGTAGGATTCGACAATTGCTGAGTAGGATTCGACAATAGGCCTGAGTCAGTGATTCGAAAACTTAATTTACCCCCTTTCCTCAATCTCAATCTGAATTTGCGCGGCAAAAAAGATGGTACTAGCGAAATCGGAATGCCCCCCGAAAGGGGCATCGCCGAATCTAACTTCCTTGTTTAGATTTAGATAGTGTATGAATAGGCGCGACTAAATCCTTGTATGGCTTCCTCTATTTCTCTATAAAAAGAAATATGACCAAGAGTGGTTCGAATGTATATAGAACGGGTTTCTTTTTTTCTATTTCCGACTATTAGATAATGGGCATAAATCTCATGATAAGTCCCAAAAGATTCATATTGAACTTCAATCGGAACTTCTCTTGATCCAATGACGCGTTGATCTAGTTTCCATCGGAGCCACAAGGGACTGTTTAAACCGATTCGTTTCTGTCTATAAGCTCCCAGTGCATCATAGGAGCTAGAAACATAGGGTTCTTTATCTTTCGTATAATTATTATTATTGTAATTTACTTTTTTATTTGGATAGTTTCCGCAACTATTATATCTATTTGCACAAATACCTCGACGATTTCCAATCGTTAATACATAAAGCCCGATAAGCATGTCTTGGGTTGGCACGCAAATAGGATCTCCAATAGCGGGAGACAGAAGATTCATATGAGAAAACATAAGTAAACGGGCTTCTGCTTGAGCTTCCAAGGATAAAGGTAGATGAACAGCCATTTGATCCCCATCAAAGTCCGCATTGAAACCCTTACACACTAATGGATGTAAACAAATAGTACGCCCCTCTACTAAAGTGGGTTGGAAGGCCTGTATGCCTAATCTATGCAGGGTAGGTGCTCTGTTCAACAGTACAGGATGTCCCCGCATAACTTCTTGAAGTATTTCCCATACAATGGGTTCCTTTTCCCAAATTTTCCTTTTAGCAATCCTGACATTAGAAGTAGCACGTTTCGTGATTAAATCGCGAATTACAAATAGCTGAAAAAGCTTTATTGCTATCTCTAGGGGTAATCCACATTGATGTAATGAAAGCGAAGGACCCACAACAATGACAGAACGCCCCGAGTAATCAACCCGTTTCCCAAGCAGAGTCTCGCGAAACCTCCCCTCTTTACCCTCAATTACATCTGAAAGTGACTTGTATACTTTATTGTGACCATCCCTCGTCGGTTGCCCGCGCGACCCACTATCAAGAAGTGTATCCACGGCTTCTTGTACCAATTTTTCCTGGCACATTACTAAATCTGCTGGCGCTAATTCACTTCTTTTTAATAGATAGGCAAGGTTGTTGTTCCGACGGATAACTCTCTTATAAAGTTCATTAATATCCGAAGTCACTACTTTATCCCCAGACCTATAAACAATGGGTCTCAATTCGGGAGGAAGAACCGGTAATAAGCACAAAACCATCCATTCTGGTTCTACATTTGTTTGAATAAAATGTTTCGCCAATTGCATTCGTCTAATTAAAAAAACTTTTCTTATTCGTCTTTTTCTATCTTCCCATTCATCTCCACTATACCCCTCGTCTTCTAATTCCTTCCATTCAACCAAGGAATTCTCTATAATAATTCGCAAATCCAAATCCGCTAATTGTTCTCTAATAGCACCTGCTCCTGTCGCAATTTCCCGATTTCGAAATGTTGCAAAGCCTGGGGTAGAAAAAAAGGGAGAAATGCTGTGGTTACAGGATGAAATTTCATCTTCGAACAAACCCCGTAATCGTAAGAAAGTAGGTTTTTTAGCGCTGGGCCTAGCAAAAGAGAAATCGCCGTATACTAGGCCTTCCAATTTCTTAAGTGGTTTATCTAAAAGATTTGCGATATAACTAGGAAGACCTTTCAAATACCACACATGAGTCACTGGACATGCGAGTTTGATGTATCCCATTTGATATCTTCGTACCCGAGAATCCACAAATTCTACCCCGCATTTTTGACAAAATCTTTCGTCTTCGTTTTCAGCTACGCTCGCTCGAGAATTTCCACAAGCACAAATTCCGCTTTTTATGGGTCCAAAGATTCTTTCGCAAAATAATCCATCTTTTTCTGGTTTATCGGTTTTATAATGAAAAGTGGAGGGCCTTGTGACTTCGCCAACGACTTCCCCATTAGGTAGGATTTTGTTAGCCCAAGCCTTTATTTGTTGAGGGGAAACGAGTCCAATTTGAAGTTGTTTATGTTTATATTGGTCAATCATAAAATAGAAATAAGAAAAGAATTTATATTTATTCTGATCAAACATCCTCTCTATTAACCTGAAAGTTCTTCTCAGATACAAGGAAATGGTTCAGTTCTAGAGCCAAAGATCGTAGTTCTCGAACGAGCACTCGAAAAGATTCTGGAGGATCCTCGTGATTAGGCACTCTTTTTCCCCAGATCGTAGCATTAAGTATTTCTTGGCGAGCTATAAGATGATCAGATTTATAAGTAAGTATCTCTTGTAAAATATGAGCAACACCAAATCCTTCTAAAGCCCAAACTTCCATTTCTCCTACTCGTTGTCCCCCTTGTTTGGCTCTTCCTCTAACGGGTTGTTGGGTAACAAGTGAGTAGGGCCCAGTAGAACGTCCATGTATTTTCTCATCAACTTGATGAATTAATTTTAAAATATAGGACTTCCCTATTAGAACAGGTTGTTCGAAGGGATCTCCTGTTCTTCCATCAAATATTCTGCTTTTTCCTGGGTACTCGGGTTCAAATACCCATGGATTTTTTGTTTGTTTACTGGCTTCGTATAATTCCGAAAACACAAGTTTTCTTGAAGCCTCTTGCTCATATCTCTCATCAAAGGGTGCTATTCTATAATGTTTCTTTAGCAGATCCCCTGCTAATCCGAGCGAGCTTTCAAATATTTGTCCCACATTCATTCGTGAGGGTACTCCTAGGGGATTGAAGACCATATCAACAGGTGTTCCATCTTGCAAATAGGGCATATCTTGCCTAGGCAAAATTTTGGAAATGATCCCCTTATTCCCGTGTCTTCCTGCTACTTTATCCCCAACTTTGATTTCACGTTTCTGTAAAATATATACACGAACCATTATGTCGAGGGGGTCCCTCTGGATCCATTTCACATCGATAACGCGCCCTCTTCCACCTATAGGTAGTTTGAGAGAAGTTTCTTTTGAAGTGGATACCTCAAGACCAAAAATGGCCCGTAATAATCCAGCTTCCGCGATATACGAGGATTCGCTCGCTATCTGAGGCGTTAATTTACCTACTAAAATATCGCCTGTTTCTACCCAGGATCCCAACCTCACAACTCCATTTCTGTCCAAATTGCGGAGTAAATGTTCTTCTAGATGTGGTATTTCTTTAGTGATTTTTTCAGCGGAGCCTTGGCTTGTCGTATCCGTCTGAATTTCATATTTTCGGATGTGAAAAGAAGTATAAATATCCTCATATACCAAACGTTCGCTAATTAGTACTGCGTCTTCAAAATTGTAACCCTCCCACGGCATATAAGCTACTAAAACGTTTTTTCCTAAAGCAAGTTCCCCACCAACTGTAGCTGCTCCCTCCGCTAAAATTTGCCCTTTTTTAATGGATTTACCCCGCGGAACTCGAGGTTTTTGGTGTATACAAGTATTTTTGTTAGAGCGCCGATGGGCAACTAAAGGAATACTTATAGTCTTCCCACTACTTGATAAAAGGATCTTGTGACTATCACTAGAAATGATCTTTCCCTCGCGTTCGGCTATAATGGAAACCCTCGAATCTAGAGCTGTTTGGCGTTCCAATCCAGTTCCAACAATGCACTTCTCGGACCGAGAAAGTGGAACTGCTTGGCGCTGCATATTAGAACTCATTAAAGCCCGATTTGCATCATTATGCTCAATAAAAGGAATGAGAGAACCTCCAATAGAAAAATATTGGAAAGGAAAAATACTTCTAACATGAATCTGTTCCCATGCAATAGTCAGGAATTCTTGACGGTATCTAGCTGGAACAACCTGTTCTTCCTGAATACCCTGATTCAAGGACAAAGAATTTCCTGCTGCTATCATATAATATTCATCTCTATTTGGTGATAAATAAACCACCTGTCTCTCTTTTTTTTCTTTTGCTTTCTCAGATATTTCATAAAATGGACTCTCTATAGATCCCCACCAGTGATCAATTCTCGCATGAATAGCTAAGGATCCAGTAAGTCCAACATTGATGCCTTCGGACGTGTCAATTGGACAAATACGCCCATAGTGACTCGGATGAATATCTCGGCTCCGAAAACTTGCAGTTCTCCCCGTCAATCCTCCAGGACCCAAACAACTCACTTTTCGCCCATGAACCGTTTGTGTCAATGGATTGGTTTGGTCAAAAACTTGAGATAAGGGGTATGTGCCAAAAAAGGTCTCATAAGTAGTTATTAATAAAATCGAAGTTGAAGTTGGAGTTACCAAAGTTTGTGGAGTCGGTTTCGATTGACGTATGAATACTCTACGGATAGTTTTTTGAACCGCATGTTGTAAACGGCCAAGAGCCAGTCCGAATTGGTCTTGTAACAGATCCGCAACCGAACGAATACGTTTATTTTTCAAGTGATTCATATCGTCATCGTCAAGTATACCCGTTCCAAATTTCATTCCAATCAAATGATCCGTAGCGGCCAATACATCTCGTGGTAACAAGAATGTATTGTTCTGAGGTATATTAAGATTCAGTCTCCGATTCATATTTCGTCGACCAACTCTTCCTAATTCACATTTTTGTTGAAAAAATTTCTTTTGTAATTCCTCACATAAGGACTCTGAAAATACCAGGTCCCCGCCTACACAAGCAAATTGTTGATAAAACTCCAAAATAGCTTTTTCTTTTGACTCAATCCTCTTTTTCTCCTTAGCATTAGGGAAAGACAAGAAAATTTCAGGGTAGGAAACATTATCTAAAATTTCTCTTAGATTCGAACCCATAGCTGATGATAGAACTAAAATGGATATCTTTTGTTTTCTACTCACACGAGCCCATATCCTTTCTTTTTTATCAATTGCTAATTCCGATCTTCCTCCCCAATCTGATATTATAGTCCCGGTGTATATAGAAATTCCCTTATGGTCTAATTCCGAGCGGTAGTAAATACCAGGACTTAGCAATATTTGATTGATTACAATTCGGTATATTCCATTTATTATAAAGGTTCCTAAGGAATTCATTATAGGAATGTTTCCAATCGAAATAGTTTGCTTTTGCACATCGAAACCAAAAATTAATCTCGCAGATACGTATAATTCAGAAGAATAAGTGAGTGATTCATACACAGCATCCCTTTCTTTTATTGAGGGTTCTAGCAATTGATATCCTTTCGCAAATAATTGAAATGCAATTTCGTGATCTGGATCTTTAATTGTTGGAAACTTCTCAAGTTCTTCTGCCAAGCCTTGATTAATGAACCTACAAAATCCCTCGAATTGGATCTGACTAAATCCGGGTATTGTGGACATTCCCTCATTTCCATTCCGGAGCATCTTAATCTTAAGTTTCCTATTTATCGAAGAAAAATTCCATTATCAGCTCACTCTTTATCAATCCCTACGGATCAATCTAGCAATCATGGAATCCATATTCTGTTTACTGAATCACATGAAATTCTAGGGAACTCCACATACGTATTTCATATATGTATTTCATACATATGAATAAAGAGAATTTTGACGAAAGTTTGACTTTGGCGGAGGTAGAAATGGAATTAAAATGAATTGATAAAAAAGTCCTAGAAAAAATTCTGCCACTTAAACTTTATGATATTCTAATCAGATTGGATAGCAAAGATTTCTCGTTTTATCTCCTTTCTATGAAAGAAATAAAGCCATAATAATTTATAAGCACTAGAAAGTTTGACTTTAGTTCGATTTAGAATTTAGAATGGTACGCTTAGTTTTATTTTCAAAAAGAAATTCAAGGTTATTTTTTGTTTTGTAGTAATAGAATTGCTGAAAAATAAAGGATTTCGTTGTAGAATCCTAAAATAAAGTACTTACTTTTTTTAAGTACTTGCTAATCTAGTTATCCACCTATTCACATATCCTTTCTTTTATCGTAATTTCACTTGTGTGGGCCAAGAAAAGAAGGCCAGGCCATAATCTATATTAGAGCAAATTTCCTCTTTTTATTCAAGATATTTAATGCAATGAAAAATTAAAGCATGATTCCCCATAGGGATATGTACATAAGGGGGATCCGTAGATAATAATGCTGTTCGGACCTGGAGTTTACCTAATATACAGATTAGGTAAACTTTTATTCTATTTTATTATGCCATTAAAAGGGAGAATACCGATTTAAGAGTCGTTTACTACTGCAATTCAAAAAAAATTCTAGTTAAGTTAATGGTTCCAATTTGTTCTGAATTTTGCAGTCTGTGACTGGAAATCCACTTTTGCTTCTTTGCCATTTCAATAGAATAGAAAGAAAAGGGGTTTTAGTACGAAAATATGGATGAATACTTGTTCTTTTTTCGATTTTAGATCGGATTTTTTGGCGGCATGGCCAAGTGGTAAGGCAGGGGACTGCAAATCCTTTATCCCCAGTTCAAATCTGGGTGCCGCCTGATCAATAAAATACTTAGGGTTATAGTACTAATCAAACTCAAAAATTTCGTACCCTCATAAGTTGGGGCAAGAGAGTAACTAGGTCTGGCGATACTGGATTTTGAGAATCCATACCATAGTTCTATCCTCAAACGAGGCTTTGTTTTGGCGGCAGTGGCCAGCTACCAACAGAGATGAGGTAGCGTTTCCTTATTCTTTTATTAATTTGAATTGATTCGGGAATTTAAAACTATGGGGCTAAGGTGTCAGAAACCTTCGTATCCAAAGGTCTCTAAGGGGCATCTTTTTTCAATCTAAGATTGAAGAAGGAACTTTGCGAACAGATATCAAGACTTCCTAATTATCATACATTTTATTTTATTTATCATACATCTTACTACATATACTTCGTACATCTTATACTACCTACATACACTAAAGTAAAGGCTACTCATTCTATCGAGAATCAGATTGAATAGGCTGGTCAAAACTCAATTTTGGAGTTGTGGAGTGGATAAGGTCTCCTCACTCTTTCATAGAAAGAGAGAAACTGGGGCAGTAGGGGTTAGGTCAAAAATAAACATGGGTAAAGTAGGTATCCAATAAATATTTATCTATTCTAATTTTATGGTATATTCTGACGTCCTTTGCTTATAAAAAAGGTAACAAAAAGAAGAAAAAATCTCTCTATTCCCGCGTCTTCTATTCAAGACATTCCCACACTCTTTCTTTTTTAAGGAAAAGGTATATGTATCATATTTATACTTAATACTCTCCAATTCTACCAGAAATCATATAAGAATTTGATAGGAGTAAAGTCCTTTAACTGATTCATCCATAGTCTTAGAGCACAATTTTGACTCTGTACCCTTAATTCCACTATGATTATTGATCAATAGTAGAATAATTCCTTCATAAAAATAGGAGACATAATTTACATGGATATAGTAAGTCTCGCTTGGGCTGCTTTAATGGTAGTCTTTACATTTTCTCTTTCGCTAGTAGTATGGGGGAGAAGTGGACTCTAGGGATACTACTAATTGATTGAGTAGTCGAATTGTAGTATCAACTCTTTTCTTTAATTGATCATTTAATTTTGTATTAATCATTTTGCCAAACTTTATTTTTTCTCTCTTTCTTTAGTTTTGTTTCAAACTCTTTTAAGAAAGAGTTCTTCTATTCTACTATGTTTCATTCTACTATAATAGAAATAGAATAAATAATAGAAATAGAATAAATAGCAAATAGAAAGAAATAGAATAGAAAGAGCGATTATAGTAATTAAGAATTTCTACTAGAAGTGATGAATAAAAATAAAGTTCTTTCCATAAGAAAATTAGACTTTCTTACACGAAGCTATTCACAGCATATCGCACATTTTCTATTTATACTCCTTTCTTATTCTTAGAATTTTTTTTTGTTCTTTTTTTTTTTTTGAAGGATCTCGCGTCATTTTTAAGTATGAAAGATTCGCAGTTTTTTTCACTTTTTTTCTTTTATTATAGTCTATTCTCGTATTATTTTTCTCCCTCTTCATGGATTCTTTCAATGAAGAATTGTCTTCGATTTTTTTGATTTTGACTTGCTTGAAATTAAGTGGATGGAGTGAAAAAAGAAGTTGAATTAGATTACTATTTCAATCTACTAATCTATTCTATGTAGATTCAAGATAATATAATAGAAAGAATCTAAAGTGTCGTAGAAAAAACTATATGTAGTTCTTTCTACGACACTTTAGGATTCCAACCAGATCCTTTCATTTAAGACTTGGATTTTTATTTTCTTTAATCCCTTTTTCATTTCTTCAATGATTAATTGGAATTCCAATTAATCGTTTTGGCTGGCTGTTTTTACATAAATAATAAGTAAAAAGGCAGTAGGAACTAGAATGAACAATGCAGTAGCAATAAATGCGAGAATATTTACTTCCATAACCTCTTTATTTTTTTTTTTCACAATAACTCGGGATGTAATCCCATGGGGAGGAAAGGGGGGTATCCCTGTAAATTCAAGGGGAGGACTTGCATTCTGATAATACTGAATCAATTCAATATTATGAATATAGGATCTATCAAATCAATTAATGGTTGATAGTGGAATAATATAACATAGGAAGATCCCTTATCCATACTAAGACCAAAATAGGTTTTTTGATTGGATTCGGAACCCCTCTATTTTTCATCCTTTTCGACTTTTGCTTTTCTATATATATATATGTATAGAAAAGAATCTTTCTTATCCAATTTCCCTTCCTTTTTCTTATAGTTATACATACAATTATGTATGTATGTATTATAGAACCGACTTTCTATGGGTCACATAGACATTCAAATAAGCAGTAGAAGTAGAAATGAGATGAAGAAAAGAGGATCTTAAATAAAAAGGATCCTATATCTTAATTTCGGAAAAAGAGCGTTTGCTTGGTTTTTTTTTATTAGGTTACTGTCAATATCTGCTTTTTGGGTCTAAAGATGAGAACAGATTCATAAAAAAAGGAGTCGACAAATGGATTGAGAATGAAGTGGACTCTTTCCAAGAATTCATTGAACATACACAAACCAAGTTGGAACTACAAAATGGAAATGGAAGTAGTGTGGTTTAACCCCTAAAATAATTATATTAAATTCATTCTCTAACAATAAACGAATCCAATTTGTGTATGGATTGGATTCCGGTAAAATACCGTAACTCTACTCCTTAGGATAAGACTCAAATAGGAAGTTAAGATGAGGATGGTATCATCATATCATAAAAATAGAGTAATATCCTAAATTATACTAATCCACATATGATATGTATGTCTTTCCTTATCAACCGGAAGTAGTTAAAAAAGGATTCCTATACAGCTCTCTTTTTATTGAGAGCTGCGAAATAAAAAAAGTAAAGTAAGGGTTCTCCATAGATATTTGATCTTGCCTTCTGCCCCCCCTTTTCAGGGAAATTCTTGATGAAAAAAAAAAGGAAAGATGAATTTTTCCATTCATTGAACCCTAGTTCGGGACTGACGGGGCTCGAACCCGCAGCTTCCGCCTTGACAGGGCGGTGCTCTAACCAATTGAACTACAATCCCTGCGAGGTGTATGGCATACCTATTCTTAAATACAACTCTAAGAAGATTTGTCTGTCGTACTCTAAGAAATAGATGAATCATATACTACTACACCCACATAGTATATGTGGGTATAGTGAGAGTGGCATAACTAGTATGCCGCGATTTTTTATCCCTAAAAACAACTGATAATCCATAAGAAAAACTGTTTTCTTTGTAAGAAAACAATCAGAGAGATATGGCTTAGAAATAAATTTTCCCCTTTTTTCTCTTTATCCTTTATTTCTATGGATCAGATATTTTTTTTATGGAAGAAAAAAAAGGATTTCGTTCATATTCACGAAGCCCTAGATTTTTGGGCCGAGCTGGATTTGAACCAGCGTAGACATATCGTCAACGAATTTACAGTCCGTCCCCATTAACCACTCGGGCATCGACCCAGGAAGAATTTATTCTAGGGTTTTTGATAATCTATGATTATCCTCTTTTTATAATACTCCCTACCCCCAGGGGAAGTCGAATCCCCGCTGCCTCCTTGAAAGAGAGATGTCCTGAACCACTAGACGATAGGGGCATCACTAGACGATAGTGCTATATAGAACCACTCGTCATTATACTATAATGATAGTATGAGCAGTTTTTTGGAATTGTCAATATACTCAAATCGAAGAGTATAAATAGATCAAAGCAAAGAGTCTTTCCTACTTTTCTGTTATGCTTTCATAGGATTTTTTTTTTAGTTGATGGTTAGGTTAATTCACGGATCATCCCCTGCTTTTTAGGGAAATTCCTTTAAAGGATATAGAATAAGAATGGATTAATAAAAAGGATTCTAGATTAGTTCAGTACAAATATTGATTTGATTGCTATAACAGGAAAAAGAGTCCAATTTCATTTATTTTTTGAAATTTAAACTCTGTGCTTCGTTTAGTGTTCAGACAAAAAATATGGGCATCTCATACTAAACGAAGTCATAAAATTCAATAAAAAACAGAGACATTTTCAAAAAAAAAAAGAAAAAAAGTGAATGAATTTAGTAGAAAAGTACTCTATCGGATTCGAACCGATGACTTCGGTCTTTCCGTGGCATTACTCTACCACTAGGGAAAAGCCCTTTATCGGATTTGAACCGATGACTTATGCCTTACCATGGCATTACTCTACCACTGAGTTAAAAGGGCTTTTATTCAAAAATTAGCCACTTTATATTTACCATTATAGATCTACTGCATAATGTACAAAATATCAAAAGTTTATAATTATGTATATATTAATGTACATAATATATGTATATATAGATATATATATGTAGAGATTTTTTTGTATATTGAGATATAGAAGTTTATTCATGGTGAGGTTCAAAAAGGCCAAAGGGGCAATAAGAATTGCTGTTAAAAAAATGGTAGGCTTTGTTTTTTTATCTTTAGCCTATTCTTTTTTATCTTTAGCCTATTCACTTTTCACGTGTTCAGAATGCTCTGCAGAATTAGGACTTTTTTCTTCTATTGGCTGATCTTATAATGAGAACTTTCTCCATTTATATTTATGTTTTATTTCTCTTAATTCTAATTGGGGGCTATAAAGGAATTCGTCTTCTTCATATACCAATATGGCTGGGTATTGTATTAATTTTCATCTTATCTGTTTTGGTGCGAGATTGAAACAATTTTTCACAGGCATTCCTTGGAATAACCTTAAAGTTCAAAACTTTTCAATTTTTCCATTTTTGACGGATTTGTTGCAGCAATTTTCAACGGGTACCCTTTGGAAATAGTACTTGAATATTATCCAAAAGGTCTATTTTGAACAAACTATATTGGAGTTTTATCAACAATTTTATTCTAAAAAGTGGGCAATCGAATTTATACTGCAGAGTAGAAAAATTATTCTACAGCCTGTCTAACAAAAAAGAAAAGGAAGAAAGGGATTGACAGGTACTGTCGCCTATATCTCTTAGTGTATATTGTAGGAATAATCAAACTATAGAATATGAAGAATACGATCCTAATCGAAATGCATACATTTGGTTCATACGCTAGTGGCATGGTAAGAAGAGATTTCTTTTACAGACTAGAGAGTGGCCATCTAAATCCTAAATTAAAGGCCTGCGATTAAAGTACCAACTGCTCATTTCATTTTTCTCCGTAGGTGGGATTAGCCTCCTCCTCGAATGGCTACCCTTGACAAAGGGTAGTGTTGGTATCATAATCTACATGTAGCGGGTATAGTTTAGTGGTAAAAGTGCGATTCGTTCTATTAATAACTGAATTTGAAATGATATACTTAAGGCATCCTTAAGTTTTTTTATATTCATATTCCGATAAAAACTTTAGTTCTTATAAAGGGTTTAATCCTTTTCCTCTCAATAGCATATTGAGGAAGAATATACATTTTCGCGATTAGTATCCAAAGATTAATTAAATTTGCATGCAAAATACAAATTGGATTATGAGTACAGAGGCGCGAAGCACAATTTTGCATTGGATTAAGTATTCCAATTGAATAAATATGAGTAAAGGATCTATGGATGAAGATACAAAAAAAGTTTATTTCCAATCGTAACTAAATCTTCTTTTAGTTAAAAAAGAAATGGAAGCCCAATAGCTAAAAAACGATAGTTTTGGTTTACTAGAACCATCAGGATATTGTTTTAGCTCGGTGGAAACCCAACTCTTTTCCTCAGGATCTCTTGAATGAAATTAGGGAACGAAGTAAGTAGATTAGATAGATATTTAGGAGAATTTCTATCTCCTACTCTATAGGGATCATCTAGAAAGCGGAGAGCTTTGGTTCCATTCAGACAGAAAAGCTAACATAGATGTTAAGTGGTGAGAATAGCCATAAAGGAGCCGAATGAAATAAAAATTTCATGTTCGGTTTTGAATTAGAGACGTTAAAAATAATCAACCAACGTCGACTATAACCCCTAGCCTTCCAAGCTAACGATGCGGGTTCGATTCCCGCTACCCGCTCCATTCTGTATAAAAAGACTATTCTATTTGTCTAGACATGGTAGAGACTTGTATTCAACCTTTTTCGTCCACCAGTTTTTGGCCCTACAGAGCGGAGTAGAGCAGTTTGGTAGCTCACGAGGCTCATAACCTTGAGGTCACGGGTTCGATTCCCGTCTCCGCACTTAGCAGTCCATATAAATAAATGGACTATTCTATTTGTATAGATATGGTAGAGGGCTATATCCAACCCTTTTTTTATTCAGCAGGCAGAAAAAAAAAATAAAAAATAAAAGAAAGGCACAGTCTATTCCCCTTTAAAAGCAATTTTTTCTTGTTTGTCTCGGTGAATCCCCGATTTAGGGCACCCTCTTGGCAAATTCGATTTTTGCACCCGAAGCACTCTTTTTTTTTGAGTCAAGTGCAAAGGATAAGATAGGAAGAGATACGGTACTAGACTAACAACTACTTAATTTAATATAAGTAGTTAAGTAATCAATTAGACTGAATTTTTTATCATAGTAACTTACTAAATTAAGCTGGCGAGCGACGGGAATCGAACCC